ATTTGTATGTAATGATATTATTGAGGGAATTTCGAAATTTATGGAATTAAGTATTAAGTATAGATAATGACTAATAAAGAGTAATTTATTTTGAACAATATATGTCTTTCACATACAACGATAAAAAGGAGTCACATACCTTTTGAATGGCAGTTCCAAAAAAACGTACTTCTATGTCAAAAAAGCATATTCGTAGAAATCTTTGGAAAAAAAAAGGATCTTTAGAGGCAGTAAAAGCTTTTTCTTTAGCTAAATCTGTTTCCACCGGACAGTCAAAAAGTTTTTTTGTGCGACAAAAAAAAGTCTTGGAAAAATCTTAATTGACATGTTTCAAAGAACTTCCAAATTTCCATTTTTAAATTGTAAGACAAATGATTCAATTTTACTAAATTGTATTTGTATTTCACTTCTCATATTAGTTAGAGCTAGGTAATATGAAAAAGAAGAATCTTTTTCTGTCTACTTGATTCAAAGTACTAAGTATTGTTTATTTTCTTCTTTTTTATCATTTTTTTAGATTTTTTAGAGTCTTTATATATTTCTATCTATTCTATTCTATTTTAGTTATTTTCTTCTTTTTATTGTTTATGTTATATTTTATTCTATTTATTTCAATTTCTATTGATTGATATTGAATTCGTGAGATGGTTTTTTCTTTCCTATGAATTGTGCTTTTCAAAATAGAAAAGCACAATTACGATAGACAAGGAAGAATCTGAATATTTAATTCTACTTTATACTAAGGTGTTGGATCTCAAAATCGTTAGAAAAGAATTATGTATTTTATACCCCGACTGAGAACGAAACTATTGAGTTCTGACTCTTCTGGATAAACAAGAGCTAGGTTTCTAGTTTCTAGTACGGAAAAGTTGATTAGTTGATTATTCAAACTGAACTTACGAAGATACTAATTAAGTATTATTGATATTTTCTTTATATTTAACATTTCCAGATGAATGGAAATGCATCTTTCTTCATTGTTTCCTAAACTCTATTGAATATCGACAATTCAACATGAATTTCCTATTATATATATTATTATTTAAATATTATTATTTAAGGTAAGCCGCCATGGTGAAATTGGTAGACACGCTGCTCTTAGGAAGCAGTGCTAGAGCATCTCGGTTCGAGTCCGAGTGGCGGCATAAAGAATTATTCATATTAATAATATAGACACAATAGATCTAATAGAATCTAAAAGAGAATATTTTAAATATTCTCTTTTAGATTCTATTTAATCCCCTCCCCGATTTCCATTATTTAAAAGGGACTCTTCTTTATGATATTTGCAACCTTAGAACATATATTAACTCATATTTCCTTTTCGATCATCTCAATTGTGATTCTGATTCATTTGATGAACTTATTAGTCTACGAAATTGAAGGATTACATAATTCGTCAGAAAAAGGGATGATAGCTACTTTTTTCTCTATAACAGGGTTTTTAGTTCTTCGTTGGATTTCTTCGGGACATTTTCCCTTAAGTAATTTATACGAATCATTAATCTTCCTTTCATGGAGTTTATCCATTATTCATATGATTCCGTATCTTGGGAATCATAAAAATGATTTAAGCGCAATAACTGCACCAAGTGCCATTTTTACCCAAGGTTTCGCCACGTCAGGTCTTTCAACTGAAATGCATCAACCCGCAATATTAGTACCTGCTCTACAATCTCAGTGGTTAATGATGCATGTCAGTATGATGCTATTGAGCTATGCAGCTCTTTTATGCGGATCGTTATTATCAGTTGCTCTTATAGTGATTACATTTCAAAAAAGAATCGATTCTTTTTTGAAAAACAAGAATTTTTTCAGTTTAAGGAAGTCGTTTTTCTTTGGTGATATGGAATATTTGAACCAAAAAGGAAGTGTATTAAAAAATACTTCTTTCTTCTCATTTCAAAATTTTTACAAATATCAATTCATTCAGCGTTTGGATTATTGGAGTTATCGTGTCATTAGTTTAGGGTTTACCTTTTTAACCATAGGCATTCTTTCTGGAGCAGTATGGGCTAATGAAGCATGGGGTTCTTATTGGAATTGGGACCCTAAGGAAACTTGGGCATTTATTACTTGGACCATATTTGCAATTTATTTACATACTAGAACAAATCCAAAATTGCAAGATCAAGGGACAAATTCAGCATTTGTAGCTTCTATAGGATTTCTCCTAATTTGGATATGCTATTTTGGGATCAATCTATTAGGAATCGGGTTCCATAGTTATGGTTCATTCCAATGAATATCTAATTGAATAAAAGAAAATACATGAAGAATACATAAAAAAATCGTCTGATACACAATGCAATGAGAATTTGTGCGAGTTTTTGAGAACCGTTTAAATAGAGGAATTATTCAAATGGTTCTCAAAAACTTTAGATGTATCTCATTACAATTCTAATTCACCCTTCCCTTTTTTTTCATTGTACAACGAAGAATCGTGAAAATATGAAAGTCAAAGAATTCTAAGACTTTCTTTCCAATTAATGAAATTTATTTCATTTAGTATTGAATCTAAAAAAAGAATTAGTATCTATAAAAATAATTAGATAATAGAACTTGTACCTTGTCAACCGATAACGGGAGAACGAAATCAGGATAAAAACCAATTCCTATAATTATGAAACCCATGTGAGATACGGAAGAATAGGCAATACGTTTTTTTAAATTGCGTTGACCGAGAGAAGTTGAAGCTGCATAAATGATTTGTATTATTCCTACTATCACCAACCAGGGAGATAATCTAGAATGAGCGTGAGCTAATAATTCCATATTGATCCGAATCAATCCATATGCTCCCATCTTTAATAATATTCCAGCTAAAAGCATACATGTACTGTAATGTGCTTCCCCGTGGGTATCTGGTAACCATGTATGTAGGGGTATCATCGGCGATTTGACAGCATAAGCAATAAGAAAACCAAAATAGAGTATTATTTCCAATGCTGCAGGATACGATTGATTAGCTAATTTTTCTAAATCTAATGTTGGTTCATTGGAACCATATAAACCCATACCTAGAACTCCTATTAAGAGAAAAATGGAACCTCCGGCAGTGCACAAAATAAACTTTGTAGCCGAGTACAGGCGTTTTTTTCCTCCCCACATGGATAAAAGTAAGTAAACAGGAATTAATTCTAATTCCCACATGATGAAAAAAAGTAAAAGGTCTCGAGAAGAAAATGATCCTATTTGGCCACTATACATTGCTAACATCAAGAAATAGAAGAATCGCGGATTTCGAGTAACTGGCCAAGCTGCTAAAGTAGCTAAAGTAGTGATAAATCCTGTCAGTAAAATGGGTCCTATGGAAAGTCCATCGGTTCCCAGTCTCCAGTGAAAATCAAAAAGATTGATCCATTTATAATCCTCCTTCAATTGGATTAATGGATCGTCCAATTGGAAATGATAACAAAATACATAGGTCATTAGAAGGAGCTCTAGGATACATATACATAGAGTATACCACCTATACACCTTATTTCCCCTATGAGGGAAAAAGACAATTGAAGAACCCGCGAATATGGGAAAAACAAGAAGTATTGTTAACCAAGGAAAAGAACTCGTGATAAAGACAAGATAAAATTAGACCAGAAAAGTCCGTACTCGAGAAAAGAAAATAGATTATTCTTCTCCCGAGCACGGGGTTTTGTCGGTAAAGAGGAATCAAATGATTCAAGTGGAGTTTTTTGTCACATATCAATAAGAAAGACCCATGCTGCGAGTTGTTTCATGCCATAAATAAACACGGACACTCAAAAAATCCGTTGGACAAGCGGATTCACATCTTTTACAACCTACACAATCCTCGGTTCTTGGCGCAGAAGCAATTTGCTTAGCTTTACATCCGTCCCAAGGTATCATTTCCAATACATCCGTGGGGCAAGCTCGAACACATTGGGTACATCCTATACATGTATCATAAATCTTTACTGAATGTGACATTGGGTCTATAAATTCCAGTTTTGAACACAAAATATTTTCGATCTGGTAAAATAAGATAAGAAAATGAAATAAATCATATATTTTCTATTGTAGACACCAGACGAATCAATGATTTATCAAAATTTGAAGAATCAATAGATTTTCTAATCTGTTTATGAGAAAGGGCCAAGATACTTTGATTTCCATTTCAATAATCATGAAATATGAGTTTACGAATTCAATTCATGTGAATTTTCCTATCTTTCTATATATATAGAAATAGAATTAAATTAAAGGATATTATGATATATTATATATCAGATGAATACGTTTGTTATTAGGTTAGTTATAGAATAAGTTCGTAACTAGAAATCAGAAATCTATATGAAAAAAGAGAAGAAAGAAAAATAAAAATATTCTATAATCTTCTTATTCTAATTCTATTAGATTCTATTTAGAATATTCTATCTAAAAGTCTTATGTTTTGATTTCTATGTGAAAATAGAAGAATTCTAACTAATTATTCAGCAAATTCGATTGATTAATACGAGTTGATTTTCTGTTACGATGGATCGACGAAACAATAGCTAGCCCAATAGCTATAACAAAGATTGAGAAAATTTCTCCTTTTAATTGCCGACTATCAAATATATCGGAAAATGTGACAAGATTGATATTCACCGAATTCAGTATAAGCTCAAGACACATAAGTGCTCTAACCATGCTTCGGCTTGTGATCAGTCCATAGATACCGATAGAAAATAAATAAACACTTAGAAAAAGTACATGCTCTAACATCATTGATAAATCCCTCATCTATCTCGATTGATTTCAATATGAACAAAAATGAAACTGATTCAGTTGACTAGACTATAAGAATTACATAACAAAAGAAGATATTCACAGTAGATTGAAACAAAATAGATTAAATCCATTTTCATTCTTTAATTTTAAAAAAGGAAGTTCTTATTTCTTATTATATTAGAATTCTATTATTGACGAGCCATAGTAATTGCACCTATCAAAGAAACTAAAAGAATTATAGAAATGAGTTCAAAAGGGAGATAAAAATCTGTGGATAAATGAATCCCAATTTGTTGAACGTTACTTATTAAGTCCTGTTCTATAATCTGATTTGATCTTGTAGTCCGAAAAATTCCGGACCATGACGTATCTGGGATAGTAGTCATTAATGAAAAAAGAATACTTCTTTTATTCTTTGATATTCATATTTACATATTGAATTCTATGAATTAGATTTCTATTTTATAGTATTGAAATCTCAATTCATTTTTTATCTCTTTTCTAGAAAAGAGATAAAAAAGAGTTCATGTTCCACCGAATCACACGTAGAGATATTGCTAACACGCATAGAGTTAATGGTATTTCATAACTAATCGATTGAGCTACAGCTCGTAGACCGCCTGAAAAGGAATACTTATTATTTGATCCATATCCTGACATAAGAAGACCAATGGGGACAATACTTGAAAAGGCAATCCATAAAAAAACACCTATACTGAGATCAGCTAAAACAAGGTGATATCCAAAAGGAATTACTAAATAACTTAGTAGAATTGATATAAACCCTATAGAGGGTCCGACCCTAAATAAACGAATATTACCTCTAGATGGAAGAAGATCCTCCTTCAAAAGTAGTTTGGTCCCATCCGCTAAAGCTTGAAGAATTCCTAACGGGCCGGCATATTCAGGTCCAATACGTTGTTGTATTGCTGCAGATATCTTTCTTTCTAACCACACAATGACTAATACCCCCATTGTGATTCCTAAGACAAGGATTAAAATGGGGACAAAAATCCATATGAATCCATAGACTTCTTTTAAGGATTCTAATCTATAAAAAGAATTAATAGTTTGTACTTCTGTCGTATCAATTATCATTTCAACGATCAACTTCTCCCATAATGATATCTATACTACCTAGTATCGTCATGATATCAGCCAATTTCATTCTTTTAACTAGCTGGGGAAGAATTTGCAAATTTATGAAACCGGGTGGACGAATTTTCCATCTCCAGGGGAAAACACTACTATCTCCTATTAAATAAATTCCTAATTCTCCTTTTGGGGCCTCTACCCTTACATAAAGTTCTTGTTTTAACAATTCAAAATTGGGTGAAAGTTTTTTAGTAATAAATCTATATTCAAAATTATTCCATTCGGAATCCTTTGTCCTATGAAAACGCCGGTTTTCTAAATTTTCATAAGGTCCTCCAGGAATTCCTTCTAGAGCCTGTTGAATGATTTTTATGGATTCTTGCATTTCACCGATTCTTACTAAATAACGAGCTAATGTATCGCCTTCTTTTTGCCATTTGACTTCCCAATCAAATTTATTGTAACACTCATAGCGATCAACTTTACGAAGATCCCATTGGATTCCAGAAGCTCGTAACATTGGTCCTGATAAACCCCAATTTATTGTCTCCTCCCCACCAATAATGCCCACTCCTTCAACTCGTTCCAAAAAGATGGGATTTCGCGTAATGAGCTTTTGATACTCAACAACTTCTGTTAAAAAATAATCACAGAAATCAAAACATTTATCTATCCAGCCATAAGGTAAATCCGCAGCTACTCCTCCGATGCGGAAATAATTATGCATCATCCGCATACCTGTGGCGGCTTCGAATAGATCATATATTAATTCCCTCTCTCTTAAAATATAGAAAAAGGGAGTCTGTGCACCAATATCGGCCATAAAAGGGCCAAGCCATAACAAATGGGAGGCTATACGGCTCAGCTCCAGCATAATAACTCTGATATAACTGGCCCTTTTAGGCACTTGAACACTTTCCAATCGTTCTGGTGCATTTACTGTTATTGCTTCTGTGAACATAGTAGCTAAATAATCCCAACGTGTTACATAAGGCAAATATTGTATAATTGTTCGGTTCTCCGCTATTTTTTCCATCCCTCTGTGTAAATAGCCCAATATAGGTTCACAGTCAATAACATCTTCACCATCCAGAGTAACGATCAGCCGAAGAACACCATGCATTGATGGGTGGTGAGGACCCATATTGACTATTATGAAATTTTTTCTTGTAGCCGGTACAGTCATATTTTTTTCCTTAATTCATTATTTCATGAAATTCTTAAAATGAAAAATCTAAAAAAAAAAAATAATAACTGAACTAATAATAATAAGAAAATAATGAAAAAAATAAAAAATAACAAGGATAATAAGAATAAGATAATAAGAAACTCAAATAAGAAATTCAAATTGAATTAACGAGTTTTTGGTTCCCGAATATCTAACTGATCCATTAATTTCTTATAACGCACTTTCTTTTTCTTTGACAAATAAGTCAATAATCGTTGACGTTTTCCCAGAATTCTTCGTAGACCTCTTTGCGATAAAAAATCTCTTTTGTGCAATTCTAAATGTGAAGTAAGTCTCCGTATCTTACTGGTGAAATGGAATACTTGAAATTCAACAGACCCACTATTTTCTTCTTTTTCTTCTTGTGTAATAACTGAGATGAATGAATTTTTGACCATAAATTAAGATTTCTATCTTTCTTTTCTGTGAATTTTACGGATCAGGAAAAATAATAATATTTCTTATGTCAGTTATTTTCATCTAGTATACATCAAAATGGGATTTCATTCATATACTACTTTGTTTTTTCTTTATGTGGTTTATGTTTTTATGTTTTGTATATTTGATCCTAATATACAAAACATATATGTATTCACGAAAGAAAACAATTTCTTTTTACTTAAAAGGATTCCGTTATTCCTAATGAAAATTGATACACTATGAAATTACACTATGAAATCAGCATCATGTAGTAGAATGTTACACAGTGTATATGTTTCGGCTTTCATCTATTAATCTACCAAATATGTTACACGATATGTAGGAAATCCACTATAGATTTTTTTCATTTTTCATTGGAATTGAATTCATTCTGAATTGTGAATACATATGTATTCTTGACATACTAAAACGACTGCTGTTATTGGTATCAAACCAATAGCGATTCATACAAGCTACATCTTCTAATCGAAAATTGGGCCAAAGAAACAATTTGAATTTCATGAAATCTTTTCTATCTGTATTAATATGTTTGTCCTCATTCAAAAATTGTGCACAGTTTCTTATTTTGTTTTCATTGCAAAATCTTGTATTTCTATCCACAACATGAAAATTCCGGGAATTGAAACAAATTCGAATTCGAAATTCTCTACGACGTCTGGGAGATAGAATATTTTCAGGAACAAGTAAATCATAATGATTTTTGTCTCCACTCACAAATATGTTGCTGTGTCGTGCAATGGATTTTTCAAACCCCCCTTTCTCAATATATCTTTTTTTTGTGTCTTTTTTCTTTGTTTGATGCTTTTTCTTATCGACCAATGAAATATCCATAGTTTGATATATCATATATTTTCCTTTCCTTTGTATAGATAGACAAATTGGTTCAATAATAAATATTCCCTTTCTTATCAATTCTGCAAGAACTAGGTCCTTTTGAATCAGCATTTCATCTATATTTATTTCACCTCTTTGAATCGAAGATATAGCAATTTCCTTTGGATTTCTTAGTCTAAGTAGGAGACAATATATCCTGATATTTTTCATTATTTCTTTCTTCAAGGGATCAGCCCATCTTAGTTGAAAAAGTAAATATTTTTTCAAAAAGAAATCTAGTTCCATTTCATTCTTGCTCTTATATTGTTTCTTTTTTAGAACCTTTTTCATTTCTAATCTTGCGTAATCTTCTTCAACAGTTTTTTGATTTTCTTTTTTTATTTTTCGTAGATTCCATACAAGATTTCCTTGGACCTGTTGTTCATTCTCTTCCTGCTTGGAATTTCCTAATTCACGATCTTTTTTTTTATTAGATGATTTCTTTGGATTTACGTTAATGCTTTTACTTTTTTCATTTATAGAAAAAGGAAAAAAGAGTGATTTGATTGGAATGATCCAAGGTTTCATTTTATATACATCAAAAAGTAGCACAAATTCTGGGAAGAACCAAGTTTCTAGATTGGATATAGTATCATGATTTGATGCGGTATCATAGAACCTTTCTTTATTCATTCCCATGCAATCAAAAAAGAAACTCTTTTGATTGCATGGTTTGATCTCTTGATGAATTGTAGGAAAAAAAAGATCTTTTTTTTCCATTTTTTTTAAATTCTTAATTTTAGTCTTAGTATCTTTCTGAATCTTGATACCAATATGTGCATCGGTCCAGATCTCAATATTATTTATAAAACAAAGATGAAGAATTCTACAATCAAGATATTTTCTATCCAAATTTGTATTCCTATCAATAAGATATCCTTTTTCTAGATAATTATTACTAGGTATACTTACCAATACATAAAATGATTCAGGTTTCGATATATTGAAATGAGATGGAATTTCTTGGTCCCCGTTTATTTCTAATGTTGATCCAGAAATGTATAAATTAGGAAGGTTTATGTATTTATATGAGAAAAGATCATATCTGTAATGTTTTTTCCATTTGTCTTTTTGACTCATAAATGAATTTGCTGCATAGTCATTTTTTTTCATGGAATAAATAAATTGGTATTTTTGATATAAATCCAATTGGTTTGATTCCTTGTTTTGAATCATACGATGTTTATTGATTCTATTTAGCCATTCTTTAGGTACTAATGGAGACCTTTTTTTTTGAGATAAATCGTATTGATAATGACCTTTTAACCAATTTTTCCATTCGTTCATTACATACGTATGAATTTTATTATGTGAGTTAAATATTCCATGTATCATACAATAGTCTTTTAAATTATCCTTAAAAAAAGGATAGCTCCCTTGATATTTAAGTACAGGTCTCAATTGATACTTATTAAGTAATTGGTTTTGTGATATTTTGTAAAAAACATATGCTTGGGACAGGGAAGATAAGTTCCAATAAGTATTGTAATTTTGATTGCTATTCGTAGTATTATCAGTATTTGAAAACGATTTTAATTCTTTTATAGTCAAAATAAAATTCATTGTATTTTGATTTGTTTCATCAATTCCTTCTTGTTCTTGATTTATTTCATTGTTGTAAATGGATTTATTAAAGATCTTTTTTGTTGATTCAAAGAAAAGTTGTGCATTTATCTTAGAAACGGTAATGGTACATAGAAAAATATCTATGTATATTTTTTCAATGAATGATTTGATAAAGTAGTGTGATTTACGCATTAATCGGATATTTTTCCTTTTTAATATTTTCAAAATATGTTTCTGTGATCCCGATCCTTTATTATCAGAAATTAGAACTATTTCTTTTTTTTTCTTGTCTTTTGCGGTTTGTTCAATTTGATTCTTGATTTTGATTGTCTTATCAGAAAGATCTTTCATTCTTTTTTCTATTACGGACGATTCGCGAAGAATCTTATTATTTCTTTTTAAATCTTTTTTGTTTTCGTTCGGTTCATATACTTTTTCTTTCCTTAATTCAAATAAGAAAATTGGATTTACTTTCTCCAGTTTTTTCATTATTAGTTTGATAATTTGAACGACCCCTTTTGTTTTTTCTTTTCTAATTTTTAGAAAGGATTTTATTTTTTTATTTATTTTATTTAAAGATTTTAAAACTTGTGAAAATCTATTTTTCACCTTTTTTTTTCTTTTTTGGAGTTCTTTATAAATAGGTTCAAAAAAAGAAGGTCGTTTTCGGGGAGAACCAAAGGGAAGTTCCGCTTCCATTCCCCAGACTGTTAAAAAACAAAAATTTGTTTTTTTCTCTTTTTTTTTCATTAGATCTCTATGATGAGATTGTGCCTTAGATTTTCTCCAAGGTTTTAGACAGAAAGGATATAGAATCTTTATCTGAATACCATCTATTAACCAATCTTGGGGAAATTCTGTTTCTGATAATTGAACACCATTATAGGTGCATTTAATATGGATTTCTCTATTCCATTCCTTAAAATCCTCGTCCCACTCGGGAATTTGGAATAATAACATACGGAAAAGGTTTTTGGCTATTATTAATGAAGGCAATAGAATGTATTTTCTAAGAAAAGATTGGGTTATTAACATCAAACTTCTTATTACTTGAGTAAATATAAAAGCATCCCAAGCTTCTGATATTTCTATCTGTTCGTTTTTATATCTTTTTTCCTCTTTCTCTTTTTCTTCTTTTTTATCGTCATTTTCAAAATAGGAAATCTTTAATTCTGATTCTTGTTCTCTGCCCATCCAATTCCTAAAAATTACATTCTTCATTTCGTTGATATCAAAAGACGAAAAAAAAGACATTTTGTCTAGACGATCCAAAAAAAGTGGGGAATGTACATTTACTTGAAAGAGGTCCCAAATAACTGTTTTACGTCTTTGAGCGCGCATGGATCCTTTGATTAGATTGCGACGAAAATCCGATTGTTGTGAGTAACGTATCAAAGCCACCTCTCCCTCTTCCATTTGATCATCGTTTTTATCATTGTTACTAGTATTCTGAATACTAGAAATAGAAATAGAATTGGTATTCTGATCATTATCGTTATAAATTACCACAAGTTTGGCTCTTCTTGAATGAATCTCATGATCGTCTTCCTCCAATTCTTCTTCATTTTCTTCTTCCTCTTCTTCCAAATTATCGGTTAATTTGTATGACCATCGAGAAACCTTTTTACTGACTTCTTCTATTCTAATTCCAATAGATCTTTTTTTCATTGTTTTTTGATCTTTTGTATGTGTTGTAATTACATCAAATACAAATTGCAAATATTTTGCTTGACTTTCTGAATCAATTCCTTTTTCTTCTTTAGAATTCAAAAATGATTGACGGTGGAGTTCTACGGAATCATTAATAAGTAGATCATGAATCTTATTTATAAAAAAAGATTCTACTAAATCTTCTGTATCTGTATAAGTATTCATGATTGCGCGTGAATCTAATTTTTTTCTCGTTCCTCGATATGGTCCGTTGAAAAAAGGATCATATGCTTTTGGCAAGCATTTTTTTTTTTTTTCATCATCACATAATATGGTTCTTTTTTCAAGCATATCCAGACTAGAGGATCCCTCATTTTTTTCTAGAATTTGGATTCGGCTTTTCAATTCATTGTTCAAATTGTACTTTTTTTTTTCATTAGTATAAATCCAAGAATTATAAAGATCTTCGTCGTATAGTTTTTCTATTATGTATAAAGAAATTCTTTGTTCTAGCATTTCCGAAAAAGTCGATAAACTGGGCGGATATGTAAAGGATATTATTTGTTTCCCATCACTTGTACATGTAAAAAAAAAAAATTGTGACATTTCATTGCGTAAAGCATTTTCTAATTTCTTATTTTTTATATATCGTAATGGACGATTCCATCGCTTAAAATCGAAAAGAAAAGTTACAAAAGTTTTTTCAACCCACATATTCATTCTTTTCTTTTTCTCTTCTTTCAGTCTTCCCAATTCCCAATTCTCTTGATGGGTCTCCAGATCAGAATCTTCGTAAACTGGGCTATCTTGATCTTGATAGCGTGCCTCTTTAAAGTGAAATTCATCCTTTGTTTTTTCCTTTCCATTCACTCGGATCTCTTCCGTTTCATCTATTTTGTCCAGATCCTCCCTTTCT